TGAAACGAAGTCAATCTAAAGGATTAGTCAAAAAAATAATAGATAGTCAACGGGTCGGTTTGGAAATAAATGAATTGCAAGTCGTAGAATATTATTCTCGTCAGACTTAGACCTAACGAAAAGAAAGATTAGACTAAGGTAAGGTGCGGACAACTTTGCCCACTTTCGGGGACGTAAATTAACCTAAGGGTAAAATAAATAAGGCTTTGATCCGTATTTTTCTCCCATTTAGCATAGACTGCGAGTGAGATTTGCATTCCTTTTCTCCTCTTTTCTTTCCAGTCTTTTACGTGCCACAGCCATTAGGACTAGATAATCTATCTCAAAGAAAGGTCTAACTGTATGGAATAATGGTATCGATTCTTATTTGAGCTATTGCGGTTAGTAAGATCAGTGAGTTGGGGGAAGGTACGGAAAGAGAGGGATTCGAACCCTCGGTAAACAAAAGCCTACATAGCAGTTCCAATGCTACGCCTTAAACCACTCGGCCATCTCTCCTACATAATGATTATTACCCAAAAACCGAGTGAATTGCGAGTCATTTATATGCATTATTGGGTAGGTACGATTAATCAACTCAAACTATAAAAATTATGATAAAGCGAAAATTGTTTTCTTTCGAAAACGGTTCAAAACAATTCTATTCATGTTTGCAAAAACAATGTTCTCGTCTTTTTAGAGATTTTGACCCCATTAAATCCCTAAATTAGATACATTCAAAAATGAGAAACTCAAACGAATCGACTGATTCAGGGATCGAGATTTTCTAGACTATGATTAATAGATATCGTTAGATCGTGATTCTAGTTAGACTACGATTCTATACCATAAGAATTCGTAAACTGCTTTCGACTCCAGTTTTCGGGTTATCAACAACTAATCCTTATCCTAATTGATAAACCATACCCACATTTTCTATTTTATTGTATAGTGGATATCTTCTATGTACACAACACAGATGAAAATCGTCGGTTATTCACTTCTCATCATAGAATGATTCTAATCATTTGAGCCTTGTTCGTCTTTGGTTTATAATTCACTTAAAATGTTTTTAGACTGAAATCTAATTAGATTCCAATATTTCATTCTTAGCTGTTATCAATCCATCTTAGAAAGAAATCCAGTATGATAAGGAGAAAATCAAATGTCAGATTCTCTAATATATCAAAAAGATGAATAATCAAACCTATCTTACTAAATGAAATTCATATCTTATTATTTTAGATTCATATCTTAATAATGGCGTTGAGTTTCTCTACCCTTTGACTTAGGATTAGTCAGTTCTATTGGGGCAGAGAAGGGATATAACTCAGCGGTAGAGTGTCACCTTGACGTGGTGGAAGTCATCAGTTCGAGCCTGATTTATCCCTAAACCAAAATGGACCATGGGATAACTGGGTTCGGAGAATGAAAGTTAGGCGTGTTCCGCGCAGAAAATAGTTTAGATTGAAACAATTTCTATTTATAATGGAGGCAATTCAATGACCAATGAAAGAAAGTCATTCGAGGAGGTTGATTATGCCGACTGCAAAGCCTATCAAAAACGGCTGTTAATACGGGTGTTGGAAATCAAATTAGCAAAAAATGGAGAATTGAAGCCAGATGATATCCCCGAAGCTTAGGAACAATGTAAGGGGCTCTTTCATCAGGATATTGAGTTCATCGCGAGAAAAAAATGCCTCTTATGGAACTCGGGGGAACATAGTGTTGATCGTTCGAAATGCTGCCTCACTCAGCTTAAAGATGCCGTAGGTACGAAGCGAGACGCAATGGAGCTGGTCAACAAGATGAAGCCATATGTAGTCGATATGATCTGCGGGCAACCAAAGTATAATTGTTCCAGGAGCTAATCGAGGAAATGACTGCAGTCGACGAGAAAATGACTGGAGAAAACGCTAAATTGAAGCCGCTTTTTGAGTCCTTCCTTAGGGAACTGGGCCCAATAATCGACTTGAAACTCAAAAAATATTATACTCACCAAACTTTGGGCTATGAGCAATGTCCGTTTTGCAACAGCCCTTGGGTGCAAACATCCAATGAGCTGGAAAGATATTTTCGGGACGTACCTTCCTTCAAAACTCCGCAGCAACTCGAGAGGTTTTTGCCTGGAGCTTTCGCAAAACGTTTTATCACGAGTTGGTGGAGTTTGTAAAGACTATGGATCTCTCTTAGCCTACTCGGTCGGAAGGATCTCATCTCATACTTATCCATGACTGTTTATGTCTCTAGCATGACCACTTTATGAAATGTGGAGGGAAGTGGGGTAAATGGCTAATACTACTGGAAGGATTCCTCTTTGGATAATAGGTACTGTAACTGGTATTCTTGTGATCGGTTTACTAGGTATTTTCTTTTATGGTTCATATTCCGGATTGGGTTCATCCCTGTAGTAATCATATAAATTGAGTTGTCGACATGAAAGCGTAAGAACTCAATGAGCCTGAGAATCCCGTTGAGTTCTTACGAATTTGAATCTTTTGTTCGTCTAAATGACCGAATC